AAGATACTAATTAAATTTATATTGAACATTTCCATATAAATATACGAATGGAAATGCATCTTTCTTCATTGTTTGCTAAACTTTATTGAATATAGACAATTCAATAGGAATTTCCTATTATTATTTAAAGTAAGCCGCCGCTATGGTGAAATTGGTAGACACGCTGCTCTTAGGAAGCAGTGCTAGAGCATCTCGGTTCGAGTCCGAGTGGCGGCATAAATATGAATTCATGTTAATAATAAAGATACAATAGATCTAATAGAATCTAAATTTTTCAATATTTTAGATTCTATTTAAGCCCCCAATTTCAATTTTTTAAAAAGGACTTTTCTTTATGATATTTGCGACCTTAGAGCATATATTAACTCATATTTCCTTTTCGATCATCTCAATTGTGATTATAATTCATTTGATGAACTTATTAGTCTACGAAATCGAAGAATTACGTAATTCGTCAGAAAAAGGAATGATAGCTACTTTTTCCTCTATAACAGGGTTTTTAGTTATTCGTTGGATTTCTTCGGGACATTTTCCTTTAAGTAATTTATACGAATCATTAATTTTCCTTTCATGGAGTTTATCCATTATTCATATAATTCCGTATATTAGGAATTCTAAAAATGATTTAAACGCAATAACTGCACCAAGTACCTTTTTTACCCAAGGTTTCGCCACGTCAGGTCTTTCAACTGAAATGCATCAACCCGCAATATTAGTACCTGCTCTACAATCTCAGTGGTTAATGATGCATGTCAGTATGATGTTATTGAGCTATGCAGCTCTTTTATGCGGATCATTATTATCAGTTGCTCTTATAGTGATTACATTTCAAAAAAAAATCGATTTTTTTTTGAAAAACAAGAATTTTTTAAGTTTAAGTAAATCATTTTTCTTTGGTGATATGGAATATTTGAACGAAAAGGGAAGTATTTTAAAAAAGACTTCTTTCCTATCATTTAAAAATTTTTACAAATATCAATTAATTCAGCATTTGGATTCTTGGAGTTATCGTGTCATTAGTTTAGGGTTTACCTTTTTAACCATAGGCATTCTTTCTGGAGCAGTATGGGCTAATGAAGCATGGGGTTCATATTGGAATTGGGATCCTAAGGAAACTTGGGCATTTATTACTTGGACCATATTTGCAATTTATTTACATACTAGAAAAAATTCAAAATTGCAAAATCAAGTTACGAATTCGGCATTTGTAGCTTCTATAGGATTTCTCCTAATTTGGATATGCTATTTTGGGATCAATCTATTAGGAATCGGGTTCCATAGTTATGGCTCATTCCAATGAATATCTAATTGAATAAAATAAACTGCATTAAAGGATACATAAAAGAATCGTCAGATACACAATGAAATTTTGTGCGAGTTTTTGAGAACCATTTGAATAATTCCTCTATTTAAATGGTTCTCAAAAACTTTAGATATATCTAATTACAATTCTAATTAACACTTACCTTTTTTTCATTGCACAACGAAGAATCGTGAAAATATGAAAGTCAAAGAATTCTAAGACTTTTTTTTTTCCAATTAATTAAATTTATTGAATCTAAAAAAAGAATTAGTATCTATAAAAAGAGAACTTGTACCTTGTCAACCGATAATGGGAGAATAAATCAGGATAAATACCAATTCCTATTACAGATAGAAAGATATAGATCAAGACAAAAAGTTCTCGTAGTCCAGAATCAAAAAAATTCGAGTTTGTAATATAAAATAGCTTGTATCCATAGAAAATCTGACATAATATCGTAACATAGATAATAAAAAATAGAAGTTAATATCATTCCAATTGACATTACAAAAATAATTAACATTTTTGGTATGAAAAGATATTTTGAGCTGGTAATTATTCCAAAAAAGAATAAGAATTCTGTAACAAAATCACTCATTCCTGGCAATGCAAGAGAAACCATCGAGAAACTACTAAACATGATAAAGATTTTTGACATTGGAATAGGTATCCCCCATCTCTTCGAGATCTTCGAGATAAAAAGAGATAAAAAAAAAAGGTATTCTATCACAACTTGTTCCTGCTAAGAAAAAAGCGCAGCACCAATCAATCTATGAGATAGTCTTTGTAAAATGATTTCATTAAGTCCTATGCCAGTTATTCCTATAATTAGGAAATCTATACCTAGAATTCCTATTAAGAAAAAAAAAAGAACCTCCGGCTACCTCCGGCTACCTCCGGCTACCTCCGGCTACCTCCGGCTACCTCCGGCTACCTCCGGCTACCTCCGGTAGTACACAAAATAAACTTTGTAGTCGAGTATAGACATTTTTTTCCTCCCCACACCACATGGATAAAAGTAAATAAAAAAAAGGAATTAATTTTAATTCCTACATGATGAAAAAAAGGAAAAAGTCTCGAGAAGAAAATGATGCTATTTGACCACTATACATTGCTAATATCAAGAAATAGAAAAATCGCGGATTTTGAGTAATTGGCCAAGCTACTAAAGTAGTTCTAAATCCTGTCAGTAAAAAGGGTCCTATGGAAAGTCCATCGGTTTCCAGTCTCGATTGAAAATCAAAAAGATTGATCCCTTTAGAATCTTTCTTGGATTGAGTTAATGGATCGGATCGTCCAATTGAAAAATGATAAAAAAATAAATAGATCATTAGAAGTAACTCTAGGATACATATATATATAGAGTATACCACCTATATACCTTATTTCTACTATGAGTGAAAAAGATAATTGAAGAACCCGCAAATATGGGCAAAACAAAAAGTATTGTTAACCAAGGAAAATAACTCGTGATAAAGACAAGATAAGATTATACCAAAAAAGCCCGTGCTCGGGAGAAGAATAATATAATCTCTTTTCTCGAATACGGGCTTTTTTGGTAAAGAGGAATCAAATGATTCAAGTAGAGTTTTTTGTCACATATCAATAAGAAAGACCCATGCTGCGAGTTGTTTCATGCCATAAATAAACACGGACACTCAAAAAATCCGTTGGACAAGCGGATTCACATCTTTTACAACCTACACAATCTTCAGTTCTTGGCGCAGAAGCAATTTGCTTAGCTTTACATCCGTTCCAAGGTATCATTTCCAATACATCCGTGGGGCAAGCTCGAACACATTGGGTACATCCTATACATGTATCATAAATCTTTACTGAATGTGACATTGGGTCTATAAATTCCAGTTTTGAACAAAAAAAATTTTCAATCTGGTAAAATAAGAAAATGAAATAATCATATATTTTCTATTGTAGACACCAGATGAATCAATGATTTATCAAAAATTTAAGAATCAATAGATTTTTTAATCTGTTTATGAGAAAGGACCAAGATACTTTGATTTCTATTTCAATAACCATGAAATATAAGTTTACGAATTCAATTCATGTTAATTTTACTATATGTATATAGAATGTATATAGATATAGAATATAGAAAGATTTTAGTAGATAGATAGAAATAGAATTAATTTGATATTAATATATAATATATCAATATCAAATTAATACGTTCAATATCAAATTAATACGTTTGTTATTAGGTTAGTGATAGAAGAGGTTAGTAACTCTAAATCTCAATCATAAATCTATATGAAAAAAGAGAAGAAAGAAAATAAATAAGTAAATAATAATAAGAGAATTTTAGATTCTATTAATATTGAATTCTAATTATATTATCTTATTATTCTAATTCTATTAGATTCTATTTAGAATATTCTAAAATTAGAAATTTTGATTTCTATGTGAAAATAGAAGAATTATGACTAATTCTTCAGCAAATTTGATTGATTAATACGAATTGATTTTCTGTTACGAAGGATCAACGAAACAATAGCTAGTCCAATAGCTGCTTAAAAAGCAGCAATGGCTATAACAAAGATTGAGAAAATTTCTCCTTTTAATTGTTGACTATCAAATAGATTGGAAAATGTGACGAGATTTAAATTCACCGAATTCAGTATAAACTCAAGACACATAAGTGTTCTAGCCATGCTTCGACTTGTGATCAGTCCATAGATACCGATAGGAAATAAATAAACACTTAGAAGAAATACATGTGCTAACATTATTAATAAATTCCTCATCTCTCTCAATTCATTGAAATATGAACAAAAATTAAACCGATTAAATTGACTAGAATAGAAGAATTACAGAACAAAAGAATATATTCACAGTAGATCGAGAAAAAAATAGATTAAATCCATTTTCATTCTTTTAATAAAAAAAAAGGAAGTTCTTCTTTCTTATTATTATTATATTTTAGATTAGTTATATTAGATATTAGATTATTGATGAGCCATAGTAATTGCACCTATCAAAGAAAGTAAAAGAATTAGATAAATGAGTTTAAAAGGAAGAGAAAAATCTGTGGATAAATGAATCCCAATTTGTTGAACGTTACTTATGAAAAAATCCTGTTCTATAATATGATTTGATCTTGTAGTCCAAAAAATTCCATACCATAACGTATTTGGGAGAGTAGTCATTCAATGAAAAAAAAATACTTGTACAAACCAATGAAGTGATCTTATTTCCAAAAGTCCGCAAATAGGAATCATTGGAATATTCTGAACCGTTCATAAACAGCACAGCAAATATGATTAATACATTTATGGTTCTCACAAATAAGGAACTGTGTGACAGCTACAAAATAAAAATTTAAAAAAATATAGAATTAAGGATATACAAAAAAGAAGAAACAATACCAATGAAAAGGCAGAATCAATGGGATTGGTAAGTAATACTATTCCCAGACCTCCAAATATAAGAACTGATCCCAGAAATATTACTAAAGATATTGAATAGTTACAGGTAAATGATTTGTATGGGATAAGATAATTATGAAACTTTGTCCAATGTACCTTGTGGCTCATATTTTTTTCCTTATTTCATTTTTTCATTAATTTATTAAAATGAAAAATATAAACAAAGAATAACTGAACTAAGAAAAAAATAATTAAAAAATAAAAAAGAACAAGAATAATAATAAGAAATTCAAATTTAATTAAGAAATTTTTGGTTCCCGAATATTTAATTGATCCATTAATTTCTTATAACGCACTTTATTTTTCTTTGACAAATAAGTCAATAATCGTTGACGTTTTCCTAGAATTATTCGTAGACCCCTTTGTGATAAAAAATCTCTTTTGTGCAATTCTAAATGTGAAGTAAGTCTTCGTATCTTACTGGTGAAATGGAATACTTGAAATTCAACAGATCCACTATTTTCTTCTTTTTCTTCTTGTGTAATAACTGAGATGAATGAATTTTTTTTGACCATAAATGAAAATTTGTATCTTTATTTTCTGTGAATTTTACCGATCAGGAAAAATAAAATAAAAAAATAATAATAAAGAATATTTATTATGCCAGTTTTTTTATATTTTCATCTAGTATACATCAAAATTGGATTATATTCATATACTCTTTTTTTCATTTATGTGGTTTATGTTTTGTATATTTTGATTCAAATATACAAAACATATATGTATTTGCGAAATAGAACAATTTCTTTTTTCTTTTTACTTAAATAAATTCCACTCTTCCTAATGAAAGTTGATATACTATAAAACTATAAAATCAGCATCATGTATTATAGTATTATTACATAGTGTATATGTTTTTTGGCTTTCTCATCTACCAAATATGTTAGACGATATGTAAGAAATCAACTCTAAATTCTTTTTCATTGGAATTGAATTGATTCCTAATTGTTAATACATATGTATTCTTGACATACTGAAACGACTGCTGTTATTGGCATCAAACCAATAGCGATTCATACAAGCTAAATCTTCTAATCTATAATTGGGCCAAAGAAACAATTTGAATTTAATGAAATTTTTTCTATCTGTATTAATATGTTTGTTCTCATTCAAAAATTGCCCACAGTTTATTATTTTATTTTCATTGCAAAATCTTGGATTTCTATCCACAACATGAAAATTCTGGGAATTTAAACAAATTCGAATTCGAAATTCTCTACGACGTCTGGGGGATAGAATATTTTCAGGAACAAGTAAATCATAATGATTTTTATCTCCGCTCAAAAATATGTTACTGTGTTGTGCAATGGATTTTTCAAACCCCCCTTTCTCAATTCTTTTTTTTGTGTATTTTTTATTTGTTTGGTACTTCTTATTATCGACTGATAAAATATCCATAGTTTGATATATAATAGATTTTCCGTCCCTTCGTATAGATAGACAAATTGGTTCAATAATAAATATTCCCTTTCTTATCAATTCTGTAAGAACTAGGTCCCTTTGAATCAACATTTCATCTAGATTTATTTCACCTCTTTGAATCGAAGATATAGCAATTTCCTTTGGATTTATCAGTCTAAGTAGGAGACAATATATCCTTATATTTTTTATTACTTTATTATTCAAATGATCAGACCATCTTAGTTGAAAAAGTAAATATTTTCTCAAAAAGAAATCTAATTCCATTTCATTCTTGCTCTTATATTGTTTTTTTTTTATACCTTTTTTTATTTCTAAGCTTGCATAATCTTCTTCAACAGCTTTTTTATTCTTTTGGTTTAGTAGATTAAATACAAGATTTCTTTGGACTTGTTGTTGGTTTTCTTCCTGCTTGAAATTTACTAATTCAAGATCTTTTTTTTTCTTAGATGATTTTACGTTAATTTTTTTACTTTTTTCATTTATAGAAAAATGAAAAAAGAGTGATTTGATTGGGATGATCCAAGGTTGAATTTTATATACATCAAAAAGTAGTACAAATTCTGGGAAGAACCAAGTTTCTAGATTGGATATAGTATCATGATTGGATGCGATATCATTATCATAGAACCTTTTTTTATTCATTCCCATGCAATCAAAAACAAAATTGCATGTTTTGCTCTCTTGATAAATTGTAGGAAAAAAAAGATCTTTTTTTTCCATTTTGTTGAAATTCTTAATTTCAGTCTTAGTATTTTTCTGAATCTTGATGCCAATATGTGCATTGGTCCAGATCTCTATATTATTCTCAATATTATTTAGAAAACAAATATGAAGAATTCTACAATCAAAATATTTTCTATCCAAATTAGTATTCCTATCAATACGAAATCCTTTTTCTACTTTTTCTAGATAATCATTACTAGGTATACTTACCAATACATAAAATGATTCAGGTTTCGATGTATTGAAATGATATGTAAATTCTTGGTCCCCTTTTTTTTCTAATGTTGATTCAGAAATGTATAAATTAGGGAGGCTTATGTATTTATATGATAAAATATCATATCTGTAATGTTTTTTCCATTTATCTTTTTTATTCATAAATGAATTCTCTGCATAGTCATTTTCTTTCATGGAATAAATGAATCGATCTTTTTTATAGAAATCCAATTGATTTGATTCCTTATTTTGAATCATACGATGTTTATCAATTCTATTTCTCCATTCTTTAGGTACTAATACTAATTGATACTTTTTTTTTTTAGATAAATCGTATTGATAATAACTTTTTAACCAGTTTTTCCATTCGTTCATTACAAACGTATTAATTTGCTTATGTTTTGATTTATAATGAAATATTCCGTGTATCATATAATAGTCTTTTAAATTATTCTTAAAAAAAGGATAGCTCCCTTGATATTGAAGTACAGGTCTCAATTGATACTTATTAAATAATTGGTTTTGTGATATTTTGTAAAAAACATATGCTTGAGATAGGGAAGATAAGTTCCAATAAGTATTGGAATTTTTATTGCTAGTATTAGTATTATCAACATTTGAAAACAATTTTTTTATAGTCAAAAGAAAATTCATTGTATTTTGATTTCTTTCATCAATTCCTTCTTGTTCTTTATTTATTCCATTGTTGTCAATGGATTTCTTCAAGATCTTTTTTGTTGATTCAAAGAAAAGTTGTGCATTGATCTGAGAAATGGTAATGGTACATAACAAAATCTCTCTGTATATTTTTTCAATAAATGATTTGATAAAGTAGTGTGATTTACGCATTAATCGGATATTTTTCCTTTTTAATATTTTCCAAATATGCTTCTGTAATCCCGATCTTTTATTATCATAAATTATAACTATTTCTTTTTTTTTATTGTCTTTTGCAGTTTCTTCAATTTGATTCCTTATTTGAATTGTCTTATCAGAAAGATCTTTCATTCTTCTTTCTATTAATGAATAATTGAACCAATTTATCGTTTGATTTAGAACGGATGATTCACTAGTAATATTTCTTTTTAAATCTTTTTTCTTTTCGTTTGATTCATATACTTTTTTTTTCCTCACTTCAAATAAGAAATTTAGATTTACTTTATCCAGTTTTTTTTTTTTCATTATTAGGTTGATAATTCGAACTATTTGGATGACTCCTTTTTTTTTTCTTTTTTGAAGTTCTTTATAAATAGGTTCAAAAAAGAAAGGTCGTTTTCGAGGAGAACCAAAGGGAAGTTCCGCTTCCATTCCCCAGACTGTTAAAAAACAAAAATTTGTTTTTTTTTCTTTTTTTTTCATTAGATCTCTATGATGAGATCGTGCCCTAGATTTTCTCCAAGGTTTCAGACAGAAAGGATATATAATCTTTATCTGAATACCGTCTATTAACCAAGCTTGGGGAAATTCTGTTTCTGATAATTGAACACCGTTATAGGTGCATTTAATATGGATTTCTCTATTCCATTCCTTAAAATCCTCGTCCCACTCGGGAATTTGAAATAATAACATACGGAAAAGATTTTTGGCTATTATTAATGAAGGCAATATAATGTATTTTCTAAGAAAAGATTGGGTTACTAACATCAAACCTCTTATTACTTGAGTAAATATAAAGGTATCCCAAGCTTCTGATATTTCTATCTGTTCATTTTTATATTTTTTCTCCTTTTCTTCTTTTTTATCTTCATTTTCAAAATAGGAAATTTTTAACTCTGATTCTTGTTCTCTCCCCATCCAATTCCTAAAAATTATATTCTTAATTTCGTTGATATTAAAAAACGAAAAAAAAGATGTTTTGTCTAGACGATCCAAAAAAAGAGGAGAATGTACATTTACTTGAAAGAGGTTCCAAATAACTGTTTTACGTCTTTGAGCGCGCATGGATCCTTTGATTAGATTTCGACGAAAATCCGATTGTTGTGAGTAACGTATCAAAGCCACCTCTTCCTCTTCCATTTGATCATCCTTTTTATCATTGTTACTAGTATTCTGAATACTAGAAAGAGAATTGGTATTCTGATCATTATCGTTATAAATTATCACACGTTTGGCTCTTCTTGAATGAATCTCATAATATTCTTCCTCCAAATCTTCTTCATTTTCTTCTTCCTCTTCTCTCAAATTCTCGGTTAATTTGTATGACCATCGAGAAACCTTTTTACTGATTTCTTCTTTTCTAATTCCAATAGATTTCTTTTTCATTATTTTTTGATCTTTTGTATGTGTTGTAATTACATCAAATACAAATTGAAAATATTTTGCTTCACTTTCTAAATCAATTCCTTTTTCTTCTGTAGAATTTAAAAATGATTGACGGTAAAGTTCTACGGAATCATTAAGAAGTAGATCATGAATCTTATTTATAAAAAAAAATTCTACTAAATCTTCTGTATCTGTATAAGTATTCATGATTGCACGTGAATCTAATTCTTTTCTCGTTCCTCGATATGGTCCGTTGAAAAAAGGATCATAAGCTTTTGGCAAGCATTTCTTTTTTTTTTCATCATCACATAATATGGTTTTTTTTTCAAGCATATCCAGACTAGAGGATCTCTCATTTTTTTCTATAATTTTAATTCGGCTTCTCAATTCATTGTTCAAATTGCACTTTTTTTTTTCATTAGCATAAATCCAAGAATTATAAAGATCTTCGTCATATAGTTTTTCTATTATGTACAAAGAAATTCTTCGTTCTAGCATTTCCGAAAAAGTTGATAAACTGGGCGGATATGTAAAGGATATTATTTGTTTGCCATCACTTGTACATGTAAAAAAAAAAAATTGTGACATTTCATTGCGTAAAGCATTTTCTAAATTCTCATTTTTTATA